CCATCTCATGGAAAACCCTTTTCGCTCCGCTTAGCCCTACCCCCTTCTAGGGGTATTTTAGTGATAGGTTTTATAGGAACTGGACGATCATATTTTGTCAAATACCGAGTGACAAACTCCTATGTTCCTTTCATTACGGTATTTCCGAACAAGTTCCTGGATGACAATAAAGGTTATCTTATTGATGATATCGATATTGATGATAGTGACGATATCGATATTGATGATAGTGACGATATCGATGATGACCTTGATACGGAGCTGCTAACTATGCCGAATGTGCTAACTATGTATATGACGCCGAAAATAGACCGATTTGAGATCACCCTTCCATTAGAATTAGCAAAAGCAATGTCTCCTTGCATAATATGGATTCCAAACATTCATGATCTGTATGTGAATGAGTCGAATTACTTATCCCTCGGTCTATTAGTGAACCATCTCCCCAGGGATTGTGAAAGATGTTCCACTAGAAATATTCTTGTTATTGCTTCGACTCATATTCCCCAAAAAGTGGATCCCGCTCTAATAGCTCCGAATAAATCAAATACATGCATTAAGATACGAAGGCTTCTTATTCCACAACAACGAAAGCACTTTTTCATTCTTTCATATACTAGGGGATTCCGCTTGGAAAAGAAAATGTCCCATACTAATGGATTCGGGTCCATAACCATGGGTTCCAATGCACGAGATCTTGTAGCACTTACCAATGAGGTCCTATCAATTAGTATTACACAAAAGAAATCAATTATAGACACTAATACAATTAGATCAGCTCTTCATAGACAAACTTGGGATTTGCGATCCCAGGTAAGATCCGTTCAGGATCATGAGATCCTTTTCTATCAGATAGGAAGGGCTGTTGCACAAAATGTACTTCTAAGTAATTGCTCCATAGATCCTATATCTATCTATATGAAGAAGAAATCATGTAAGGAAGGGGATTCTTATTTGTCCAAATGGTACTTCGAACTTGGAACGAGCATGAAGAAATTAACGATACTTCTTTATCTTTTGAGTTGTTCTGCCGGATCGGTCGCTCAAGATCTTTGGTCTCCACCCGGACCCGATGAAAAAAATTGGATCACTTCTTATGGATTCGTTGAGAATGATTCTGATCTAGTTCATGGCCTATTAGAAAGCGCTCTGGTGGGATACTCACGGACAGAATGCAGTCAGTTTGATAATGATCGAGTGACATTGCTTCTTCGGTCCGAACCAAGGAATCAGTTAGATATGATGCAAAATGGATCTTGTTCTATCGTTGATCAGAGATTTCTATATGAAAAATACGAATCGGGGTTTGAAGAAGGGGAAGGAGAAGGAACCCTCGACCTGCAACAGATAGAGGAGGATGAGGATTTATTCAATCACATAGTTTGGGCTCCTAGACTATGGCGCCCTCATGGCAATCTATTTGATTGTATCGAAAGGCCCAATAAATTGGGATTTCCCTATTGGGTCAGGTCATTTCGGGGCAAGAAGATCATTTATCATAAAGAGGATAAGCTTCAAGAGAATGATTCGGAGTTCTTGCAGAGTGGAACCGTGCAGTACCAGACACGAGATAGATCTTCCAAAGAACAAGGGTTTTTTCGAATAAGCCAATTCATTTGGGACCCTGCAGATCAATTCTTTTTCCTATTCAAAGATCAGCCCTTTGTCTCTGTGTTTTCACGTCGAGAATTTTTTGCAGATGAAGAGATGTCAAAGGGACTTATTACTTCCCAAACAAATCCTCCTACATCTATATATAAACGCTGGTTGATCAAGAATACGCAAGAAAAGCACTTCGAATTGTTGATTCATCGCCAGAGATGGCTTAGAACTAATACTAATAGTTCATTATCTAATGGATCTTTCCGTTCTAATACTCTATCCGAGAGTTATCAGTATTTATCAAATCTGTTCCTATCTAATAACGGAACGCTATTGGATCAAATGACAAAGACATTGTTGAGAAAGAGATGGCTTTTCCCGGATGAAATGAAACATTTGATTCATGCACCAGGAGAAAGATTTCCCATTCCTTAGCCGGAAAGATATGTGGCCGTGAAAGAGGGATTAAGTGGAACAGAATTGACCGGGTGGTAGAGTCGTGGAAACACTTGTTTATTCCATATTTTGGACCTTAGCTCCATGGAGCAATATGCTACTGCTGAAACATGGAACAATTGAAATCTTAGATCAAAACACTATGTATGGATGGTATGAACTGCCTAAACAATAATTCTGGAACGGCGAACAACCAGAATGGAACGGCGAACAACCAGAACCTATTACTCACTACATCAAACAATTTCCATTAATGAAACATGTAAATCCATTGGAAAATCAAAAATGCGCATGTCCGATGAAATGGTTGTTGCTATCTGCTCCAATAACGAATCATTGGTTTAACTGAATAACTAAATAAAATAGATAGACCTTTCTCTTCGTCTCAGGTCGATAGATCTTCTCAATTGGAATATCTCTTATATGGATAATACACATTCCA